AAAAAATAAAATATAATATATATATATGATTCAACCTCAAACCCATTTGAATGTTGCCGATAACAGCGGAGCCCGCCAATTGATGTGTATTCGAATCATAGGAGCCAGTAATCGACGATATGCTTATATTGGTGACATTGTTGTTGCTGTAATCAAGGAAGCAGTACCCAATACGTCTTTAGAAAGATCAGAAGTGATCAGAGCTGTAATTGTACGTACTTGTAAAGAACTCAAACGTAACAACGGCATGATAATACAGTATGATGATAATGCTGCGGTTGTGATTGATCAAGAAGGAAATCCAAAAGGAACTAGAATTTTTGGCGCAATCCCCCGGGAATTGAGACAGTTAAATTTCACTAAAATAGTTTCATTAGCACCTGAGGTATTATAAGCAGAAACCATGATATATATATATCATTTGTGAATGAAAAAGATTACTTAATAGATTATGTCTTACACATATACCTTCTGTAGTAATTAATTTTATTAATTATTAAATAATTATCTCATTCTATTAGTAGTATATTATATATATGTATATATAATTTTATATAAAAAAAAAATATTTTCATATTTCAATCTCATATTTGAAAATAAATTTCAAATATTGAATATATATTTGAAATAAAATTTCAGAAAAAAAAGTAAAAAAAAAGAGCATGTTGATTATATCGAAAGGAAAGGGCAACATAGATTTTCCTTTATTATGGGTAAGGACACCATCGCTGACATAATAACCTCCATACGAAATGCTGACATGAATAGAAGAGGAACGGTTCAAATACCATCTACTAACATCACTGAAAACATTGTAAAAATGCTTTTACGAGAGGGTTTTATTGAAAACGTGAGAAAACATAGGGAAAGGGACAATTTTTTTTTAGTTTTAACTCTACGGTATAGAAGAAATAGAAAAGGATCATATAAAACGAGTTTGAATTTAAAACGGATCAGTACACCTGGTCTACGAATCTATTCGAATTATCAACAAATTCCAAGAATTTTAGGAGGGATGGGGCTTGTAATTCTTTCTACTTCTAGAGGTATAATGACAGATCGAGAGGCTCGATTAGAAAGAATCGGCGGAGAAGTTTTATGTTATATATGGTAATCTTTCTGATATCCGAATTATATTATATGAAATGCAAAACTTATATAAATTTTTGTGAAAAAAAGAGAGAGAGAGAGAGAAAACACAGGTCTCTGATATCACTCCTCATACTTTAATGAATGCGTGAAAGGGGTTTAACAGGAATAGGAATAAAAAAAACAAACGGATTCATGAGGGTTTAATTAAATTATTGAATAAATTTCCAGAGGTATGTTCCAGGTTCATTTTTATTTTCATAATGAGAATATGATTCTAGACTATCTTTATGAAAAGGTTCGACGTACTCTTCTTTTATACGTATACGACAGAGAAATCGAAAATGAAAGTATAAGTTATTTTATTACACTCACCGTTTTTTCAGCCTCAACATTTTGGGGTACGATTTTTGAAGTTAAAAATTAAAGGAAACCATATTTTCTTCCAATTAAATGGATTCGGGATTAAGTTAAGGAATGACAAATATGAAAATAAGGGCCTCTGTTCGTAAAATTTGTGAAAAATGTCGATTGATCCGCAGGCGAGGGCGAATTATAGTAATTTGTTCCAATCCAAGACATAAACAAAGACAAGGATAATATTTCCACAAGAAAGGGCTTTCAATTATAAAGGACTGAATGCACAAATAACAATATTTAAAAGATTTTTAATTTCAATATAAATTACAATAAATTACATAAAATTATATACGATTATATATATAACTATATTATTTTTATTAAGATATATAGTATCTAAGATATCTAGTAACATATTTGAATATATGCAAATTTCAAATTATTGAAATTCTAAATTATAGTTATATATATTATAACTATTATAAGTATAATAGATATTTTTTATATTTTTTAAAAATCGGAAATTCCATTTTTGGTAATTGTATTCTATATTAATAGAAATAGAATACATAGATATCGAATACAATTAATAGAATATTAATTGTAGTTTCTAAAAAAAAAAATAAATAAAGCATCCGTTTTTGACATGAAATGGATATATCCATATACCTCAGACTTCTATTTATGAAATAACAAAAAGATAATAAGATATGGCAAAACCTATACCAAAAATTGGTTCGCGTAAAAATGGACGTATTGGTTCTCGTAAGCATACTCGTAAAATACCAAAGGGAGTTATTCATGTTCAAGCAAGTTTCAACAATACCATTGTGACTGTTACAGATGTACGGGGTCGGGTCATTTCGTGGTCCTCTGCTGGTACTTGTGGATTCAAGGGTACACGAAGAGGAACACCATTTGCCGCTCAAACCGCAGCAGGAAATGCTATTCGACCAGTAGCGGATCAAGGCATGCAACGAGCAGAAGTCATGATAAAAGGTCCCGGTCTTGGAAGAGATGCGGCATTAAGAGCTATTCGTAGAAGTGGCAT